GGGGGTCTTGACTTATAGGAAAGACTATAACTATCAATCTTTCCTAATTCTAATTACCTTATCCTACCAGTACCCTACTAATGTCCACTGTCTCCTGATTCAGTCGTGAATTAGATCTCGCTTGGATTCGCCGCGGGGGAATCCTAGGGGTTGTGGAGGGGGCTGAAGATACTTTGTATACGGACCGTACTCGCGATAGGATTTTCGTGCTCAGCCAGTCATTCAATAGTGAATGGGTTAACTGGCCCCTACCTATAAAAGAGAAGGAAGAAAGTCAAAAAAAAAGAATTTTGCTGTGGTAACCCCCGCAATGTAATAGGGTGTCTACCGATTGTTTCGCAGAAACAGAGATAGTAAGGTTTAACTTAGATCAAAAGGGAGAGATAGTTATCCATCTTAATAGTATATATGTAGATTTTCCCTATGAAACGCAACAAAACAAAGAATAGGTCTTACTATTACGACATGTTCCATTCCCCTAGTAACATCCCATTGATACTTCCAATGGGGAAGGTGTATCTGTTGCGCTTGTGCTTAATTCTTCCTCACCACAAATCAATCCTATATAGGAAATATATACTTGTTACAAGCGGATCCATTGGATCCGTTTTTCAATAGCTTTAAGTCAGAATATCATTTTTTTTTTTTGACTCTGCACCACCAATTCCCCTATTATTATTTTGGGAATCAATAATGTAACAATTTTTTCATATTCATCGAGAAAGGGGGCATGATTCACATGGATATAGTAAGTCTCGCTTGGGCTGCTTTAATGGTAGTTTTTACGTTTTCCCTTTCACTCGTAGTATGGGGAAGAAGTGGACTCTAAGAGTACTACTAATTGAGTGTAATTGAGTTGAGTAATCAGCTTGCATCAATTGTTTAATTTAATAATTAGATCGTTTTTTTTATGTTTAAATAAACTTCCATCTCAAAATTTATCAAAATTCCACAGAAATTTAGTAATTAATTACCTTTAATTTGAATTTAACCTTTGGATCCGCTATCTCAATTATTCCCGCGTTCGTATTTAGAAAATCAAAGCAACTCACCTGATAATGATATCAAATTGATTTTTTTCAATCGAATTCATTCCTCCAAAATATTCCATTTTATTTTGATGAACCCGTTCTTACCATAACATTAACATCATTATGGATATTACAATGAGGAGCAACAATCCCTATTTTATTTGTTTCCCTCTTTACTGTTCAAAGGGGGAGTCGTTCTGCTATGCTATTATGTAGATACAACTTTATACTGTAGGCGACCCAGCCTTGTATAAGGAGAGGTTACGCATAAGAAAAGAGGAGCGCCCAGTGATCCACATATACTTACCTTAGACTCCTGGGATTTTTTTTTATGCTTTATCGCCTCACCATCAGGGTTCAAGCATGAAAAAAATCGACAGGGTCTACTACCCCTTTTCCAGATACGAATAACTTACCATAGAACTCCTTGGATTATCTAGTACGGATCATCCAATTCAATTCACAATTATTTCTTTTTCTTCGAAATTGAATTCTCAAAAAAATTACTTGCCTTTCTTTTATTTTTATTATTTTTATATATGCACATACTACTCCTCCACTCTTTCGCAATAGTTAAATTAATTAGTTCTACTACTTAACTTAATTTAATCAAACAAAAATCCATCCGGATTACTGATTATAATTATGAAAGTTATTAACTTAATTAAATTAATTAAATAAAGAGAAACCTATGCTATGAATTAGATTAGAGCAATTATAATTAAGTTATTAACGTTAGATTATTTCGGATTCGTCAAAATAAAAACGAATGGATAGAGCGAAGAGATAGAAAGGGAGTGCTATTTGTATATATATCATATATAATATGTGATAATGAATTTATGGATTTGCATCCACATGTATGTAGATACATATTGTAGATTGATTGTAGATTGATCTCTATCAATTCCATATTCCATATCTTCATACAATAGATAGTACGGTAGAAAGGTTCATATAGTTCTCCCCACCGTACTATCTCATCTATTGGATACATATACCGCGGATTCAATCCAGTCTGCTCATTTCATTTAAGACTTGGAATTGTAACCCCTTTCTTTCATTTATTGAATCATTTTTTCAAATAAAAAACTAAACTAATAAAATAAGACTAACTCAAGTTTCATTCAAATTAATCATTTTGACTGACTGTTTTTACGTAGATGATAAGTAAAAAAGCAGTAGGAACTAGAATGAACAGCGCGGTAGCAATAAATGCGAGTATATTTACTTCCATAATCTCATAATTAAATTTTTTTTGCTTCGCAAGAAATCGGGATCTAATCCCATAGAGATGATAAATCCTTCTCCATAATTTTGAAATTCAATGGGATTAATTAAATCCTGATGATACTGAATCGGATTATAATATCATGAATAACAATATCTGATCTATCAAATCAATTCATCGTCGAGAATTGAATAGTATAACATAGGAAGATCTTTTATCCATACTGAATCGAAAAATTGCATTCCTGACCCCCACCCAAGAATTCCTTTGAATTTCTCATATTTTTCTACTCTTTCGTTCCTTTCTATAACCCGCCGTCCTCATTCTTTATAGAATCATATGAATGAGGTTCGACCAATATTCCATCCGTCACAGATCCAAACTGAATTGGAAAACGAATTAAGTTCTAAGCTAAGTTTTTGTGATGATCTAATCTTCTTGAAAGACAGAGAAAAATGAAAAAAAGATTATTCGTTCTATTTTCTATTCTCCACCTCCAGAACAGAAGGACAGGATCTTTGATTGATCTTTTATTAGTATCCGTATCCTCCTTCCTTTCCTTGATTCAGACGTATATATAAATCGAGAATCCAGCGTGCAATTTGGGCGAGATAAAGAGATTGCCCCCAATTCAATTAGTAATTGAGCTTACCTTGCCCGATGAGAAATGTGAAATAAGGATCCTTCTACCTGGAATTAGATTCTGTTCTTTGTCTCCCCCTCTTCGCGGAAGGTGGAGAGATGAATCAATCGATTCATAGGATCCCTGGTCGGTACGGGACTGACGGGGCTCGAACCCGCAGCTTCCGCCTTGACAGGGCGGTGCTCTGACCAATTGAACTACAATCCCAAGAAAATGAGGTGTACAGCTTACATTATTGTTTATTTTGATTTCCATTTCATCAAACCATAACCGTATAGATAGATCATATAAAAATAGGTCATAATCGACGCCTGTAACGGATATACTGATATACATATCTACATAGATAGAAGATGGATAAATAGCAAAGCAACCCGTGGTTATTGCCAAATTGACTGACAATCCATCTTTCAATGAAAAAGGGCTCTTCTCTTTTTCATCTTTTTCATTTTTTTTTCTCGGATTGGCTTAAAAGAATTCATGGATCCTGATTGTTAGAAACATCAGAACATAGAGGAACAAATAGAGTCAAGTTGACTCTTTATTCCTCCATATCATCATGTATTTTTGGAGTACGGATTGGTCATCCTCAAGGATCGGTGAATTCTTGGGCCGAGCTGGATTTGAACCAGCGTAGACATATCGCCAACGAATTTACAGTCCGTCCCCATTAACCACTCGGGCATCGACCCAGGAAGAATCAATTGTCGGTTTATTGATAATCCATGGTCAACTTTTCTTTCGTCGTACCCTACTACCCCCAGGGGAAGTCGAATCCCCGCTGCCTCCTTGAAAGAGAGATGTCCTGAACCGCTAGACGATAGGGGCATGCCCACCCGATCGCCATCATACTATACTCATACTATGAGTATAGTATGAGTAGTTTTTTGGAATTGTCAATGTCAATATAATGAATGCTAGGATACGAACAACCTTTCGTGCTTTCGTGATTCCGTATACATATAATATTAATATATTAGAATTTCCCTATTGTTCATTCAGAAACCATTCATTATATATTATTATATAAGATTATAAAGATTAATTAGATTATCTAATCATAATCAAAATAATGAAGTATAGGATCTAAGGGATGTCTTGCCCGACAGAAAAAGTCCCTTCATTCTAATTTGAACTCATTGATTCGCGCATCGTTAAGATGAGTCTCTATCTCACGCTAAGCCAGAAAATTCAGCTATAATAGACATAGACTGTTTACTATTAATATATGTATTTAATTAAGATTAAGATCCCTCAAAAAAAACAATTAGGATAGGGTCCCGTTCACCGCATACTTATAATTATTAATTAACCTAAACTAGGTTAATTAATTCATTGTTCCTGAATGAGCCCCCATCTTTATATATATACATAATATGTATTATATACGTAGATTCTTAGTGGGCTAATTCTTGAATTGAATTAAACGGGCCTTTTTAACTCAGCGGTAGAGTAACGCCATGGTAAGGCGTAAGTCATCGGTTCAAATCCGATAAGGGGCTTTTCCATGAAGCTGCAATGGTCATTTTTCCGCATCCGATAGAGATGGTATAAAAAAGGGAACTGCTTGTCATGTCAAAGTTATAATGAGTTATGGGGTTGAACATTTGTTCATTCATTATGATAATAGGATGTCCCGCATTAGGAAGACTACTATGTTACTGAGAGATATACTCCTCATCTTTCGTTATTCATATTTTTTTGTCTTGGAACATAGATATTCTAGATACTCAAGTAGAAATTACCAAAGTATTCATACTTCTCTCTTGTTCCAATCAGGAAGCGGAAAAATGAGAAATGGATAAAGATAAAAGTAAGTGGACCTGACCCATTGAATCATGACCATATCGGCTATTCTGATACTAAGACTGATAGCAAGATTCGATATAAATAAAATTGTGGAAGCAGATCCGTAATTTCTTTGGACCACGCAACTGTGGGTCGATTGAATCTTCTTGCTCCTCCTGGGTGCTCCATAGGAATATCCATAGGAATAAATCACTATTTATTTTCTCTTTGAAAAACGTTCATTCTGAGTTACAAGAGCAATTTCTTTTTCAATATCTTTGACTGATTCCAGAAAAAAAAAGACTAG